GTTAAAACTTTATCTTTATATTATTAAATATTACATTATTCGAATAAAAATTGATTTTAAATGAAAATCAAGCCACGACCCTTACGAACCAACCGTTCTTTTGTATTGACCAAGCAAAAACCTCATTCCTTTAACTGCAAAAAAATCTAAAAGCTATTTTTTTTTGAATTTTTAAATGTTTTGCGAATCAAGAGTTTTATACATTGTTTAGTTGAGATAAATTCGAAGAAATTGTTCGAATTGTGTAATCTTCAATTATTGATACAGGTAACCGGCCTAAAGCAATTTGATTATAATTCAATTCATGACGATTATAAGTAGAAAGCTCATATTCTTCGGACATTGATAAACAATTTGTTGGACAATACTCAACACAATTACCACAAAATATACAAATTCCAAAATCAATACTGTAATTAAGTAATCGTTTTTTTCGAATATCAGTTTGAAATTTCCAATCTACAACGGGTAGATCTATAGGGCATACACGAACACATACTTCACAAGCAATGCATTTATCAAATTCAAAGTGGATTCGACCTCGGAAACGTTCTGATGTAATCAATTTTTCGTAGGGGTATTGAATAGTTACAGGTAAACGATTCGCGTGGGACAGGGTAATCATGAAACCTTGACCAATATACCTGGCAGCTCGTATTGTTTGTTGACTAGAGTTCAAGAACCGAGTTAGCATAGGGAACATATCTGAATATCTATAAATAAGTTTACTGGTTTCTTTCTCTTGTTTGAGACAAGTTATGAAGAATAGAATATTTTATTCCTTTACAGTGAAAGAAGCTGGAACGAAGTTGTTAATAATAGATTACCTAAAGAAATAGGTAAAAGAAATTTCCATCCAAGATTTAATAGTTGGTCCATTCTTAGTCTTGGTAACGTCCATCTTGTTGCAATAGAAATAAACAAGAACAAATAAGTTTTAGCCAGTGTAATAAAGATACCTATTATTGTTACAAAAACTTTCCCTCTTTTATTTATGTCAAAAATTTCAGGACTAAATAGGTTTGGAATAGAAAGATTCCAACCCCCCAAGTAAAGAACTGTTACAAATAACGAAGAAACTAGTAGATTTAGATACGAAGCAACATAAAATAAGCCAAATTTTATACCTGAATATTCGGTTTGATAACCAGCTACTAATTCTTCTTCTGCTTCTGGTAAATCAAAAGGTAATCTCTCACACTCGGCTAGAGAAGAAATTAGAAAAATGATAAACCCTATAGGTTGACGCCACAAATTCCATCCCCAAAAACCATATTTTGATTGTGTTTCAACTATATCAACTGTACTTAAACTGTTAGATAATCATAGTCGACAATAACATCACTGTTCTCGTCACTATTACAGAACCGTACATGAGATTTTCACCTCATACGGCTCCTCATAGGTCACAAATCAATATAAGAACCTTTCAACTTTATTTATCTTGATGTATTTGTTGATGTGTTTGTAAGATCGATAGAGAATCAAATTCTTATCCTAAGGCCTATAATTAGACTAATGGAATTCTGTCTGCTAGATTTATAATAAAATAATAAAAAAGTGCTTCGGAATTGATCTCATATTTTAAAAATTTTCATTTTTCTTTGTTAATTAAAAACTTTACCCTTGAATGAAAAAAATAATTTTTAGAGGAATATCACATAGATATTTCAACCTATCTTTTTCTCATTTTCGATTACGAAAAAGCATTTAGACATTGCATTACATAACAAGAATTTTATTTCGTTCCTATTCTCCTTTCTCAGAAAAAGAGGCATTATTCGTATTATCAAAAGTAAAAGATTTCTTCGTTTTGATAGTTATTTACTTAATCAGTGGACAGGAACATACTCTGGATCGAAATCATGGGGAGTACTTCTTAATCATTTCTACCAACTTAAAGCCCCAATTCGAATTACTTTTCTATAAAAAAATATCCTATTGGATAATTTAAAGAATCTCCATTACTAATCCTTTGTGTATCTTGGTCTTCCTAACCATCCACTTATTTTTTTTTGAATCTCTCATTAGGGTAATACCTCTATGGTAATAGTATAGAAAAAAACCCATACAATTGATCTTTTAAACCCGCTTCAAGCCATGATGACTAATCAGCCAATCTTGGGGTAAACAGCCTTGACTGCTTATGTTTACTTTCACTTAATTCTTGTACATAGGAAATGAGATTGAATTCCTTTAACAGCAAATTTATAAGCCGTTTTATTTCACTCATATAACTATCTGGTTTAATTCATCAACCTAATGATGAATAAAAAAATAGATATTCAAATCATTTAACTTTCTTCTTAGAAAGAAAAGAAATGGAGGAATTTTTATGTCTTACCGAATCACACGTAGAGATATTGATAATACACATAGAGTTAATGGTATTTCATAACTAATTGATTGAGCAGCAGCCCTTAATCCACCTAAAAAGGAATATTTATTATTTGATCCATAGCCTGACATAAGTAATCCAACGGGAGCAAGACTTGAAACGGCGATCCATAAAAAAACACCAATACTAAGATCAGCTAGAATAAAGCGATAGCTAAAAGGAATTATTGAATAACTTAGTAAAATGGATATGACTGCTATGGATGGACCAATACTGAATAAACGAGTATCTCCTCTAGACGGAAGAAGATTTTCTTTGAAAAGTAGTTTTGTACCATCTGCTAAAGCTTGAAGCATTCCCAAAGGACCTGCATATTCGGGTCCAATACGTTGCTGTATCTCTGCAGATATTTCTCTTTCTAACCAAACAATTACTAGTACACCCAGTGTGATTCCTAATACAAGAATGAAAATAGGGACAAGCATCCATACGAGCCCATAAACTTCTTTTAAGGATTCCAATCTGAAAAAAGAATGAATAGCTTCTATTTCTGTTATATCAATTATCATTTCAACGATCAACTTCTCCCATAATGATATCTATACTACCTAGTATCGTCATAATATCAGCCAATTTCATTCTTTTAACTAACTGCGGAAGAATTTGCAAGTTGATAAACCCCGGCGGTCGGATTTTCCATCTCCAAGGAAAAACACTCTGATCTCCGATCAGAAAAATTCCCAATTCTCCTTTTGGTGCTTCGACTCTTACATAAAGTTCTTGCTTGGATAATTCAAAAGTTGGAGAAGGTTTTTTACTAATAAATCGATATTCAAAATCATTCCATTCAGGGTCTTTTATTCTATCAAAGCGCCGGCTTTCTAAATTCTCATAGGGCCCCCCTGGAATTCCTTCCAGGGCCTGTTGGATAATTTTTATGGATTCTGTCATTTCGCCGATTCGTACTAAATAACGAGCTAATGAATCTCCTTCTTTTTGCCATTGAATCTCCCAATTAAATTCGTCATAACACTCATAACGATCAACTTTACGAAGATCCCATTGTATTCCGGAAGCTCGTAACATTGGCCCCGATAAACCCCAATTTAATGCTTCTTCTCCGCCAATAATACCTACGCCTTCAACTCGTTCTAAAAAAATAGGATTTCGTGTAATAAGCTTTTGATATTCAGCAACCCCAGTTAAAAAATAATCGCAAAAATCTAAACATTTATCTATCCAGCCATGAGGTAGATCAGCAGTGACTCCTCCGATACGAAAATAATTATGCATCATGCGCATACCGGTAGCAGCTTCGAATAAGTCATATATCAATTCTCGTTCTCGCAAAATATAGAAAAAGGGGGTCTGTGCCCCAATATCTGCCATAAAAGGGCCAAGCCATAACAAATGGGAAGCGATACGACTTAACTCCAGTATAATAGCTCTAATATAGCTAGCCCTTTTAGGTACTTGAATATTGCCTAGCTGTTCAGGTCCGTTTACGGTTATTGCTTCTGTAAACATAGTAGCTAAATAATCCCAACGTGTTACATAAGGCAAATATTGTATAATTGTTCGATTTTCCGCAATTTTTTCCATTCCTCTATGTAAATAACCCAATATAGGTTCACAGTCAATAACATCTTCACCGTCGAGAGTAACGATTAGTCGAAGAACACCGTGCATTGATGGGTGGTGAGGGCCCATATTGACTATCATGAGGTCGTTTCTTGTAGTTGGTGTAATCATAAGTTTTTCCCGAGTCAGTCTTCCATGCATTGCTGAAAGTAAAAAGAAATTCATCAAAATTTAAACGACTAAGCTCATCAAGACTAAGCTCGTCAAATGATATCATGCTTCAAATTAACGAGTTTTTATTTCTCGAATATCCAACTCATCAATTAATTCTTTATAGCGTCCTCTATTTCTTTTTGACAAATAGGCTAGTAGTCGTTGACGTTTTCCCAAAATTTTTCGCAAACCTTTCTGAGATGAAAAGTCTTTTTTGTGCAATTCCAAATGTGAAGTAAGTCTCCTTATCTTAGTGGTGAAACTGAATACTTGAAATTCAACAGACCCTCTATTTTCTTTATTTTCTTTTTGAGAAATAATAGAAATTACTGAATTTTTTACCATAAAAAACTCTCCTTTCCCCTTGTACAGATATGGATTTTACCGATCAGTAATAAGTATAAGTAATAATAATGCCATTAATTTTGATGTGATATATACAATAATTTAATCCAAATAACTCCTTTCTGAATTCAAACCAATCAATCGAATTGGAAATTGGATTTAGATAGGAATAGAAAAAGATTGGTACATTTTTGCATCGAAGAATTTAGACCTAAAATTAAGAAGTTTCTATTGATTCATTTGGAAAACTAATTGAGATATTATTCATAATTCATTTCATATTGAATACTAGAATGAGATGTGAGACAAGAAAAGTACGTGATCTGTATATTTGTTTACTTTCATATACCCTATATTATATTATATATAGATTAATATAGATTATATATAGGGTATATAGAAATAGGGTTTAGGGTATATATAGAAAAATTGTATTATTCACAGAATTTCAATCGCGGATACAGATGTATTCTTAACATACTGAAACGACTGCCATTATTGGTATCAAACCAATAACGATTTATACAAGCTAAATCTTCTAATCTATAATTAGGCCAAAGAAAGAACTTTAATTTCATTAATTGATTTTTCTCTCTATCAAGATAATTATTGTCATGTGAAACTCGGCTGCTGTTTTTTATGTTCTTTCTATTCCAAAATACTGGATTTCTATATGTATAATTTTCATTCTTTGAATTGAAACAAATTAGAATTCTCGCTTTTCTACGACGTTTAAACGATAAAATATTTTCTGGAACAAGTAAATCAAAATGATTTTTGTCTCTATTTTCATTTATTCTTTGATGTGGTGAAATTGTTTCATCCAAATTTGTCCTAGAAACATATCTTTGCTCTTGATATTTTTGATTAATTTGATGCTTACTCTTATGAAGCAACGAAATACCTACGGTTTGGTACATAATAAATTGTCCATCTTTTTTTCCAGACAAACGAAGTGGTTCTACAATCAATACTCCCCTCTTCATTAATTCTGAAAGAGTTAAATTACTTTGAATCGGCATTCTATCCAAATTGATTTCTCTCTTTTGAATGGAGGTTATAGTCATTTTTTTTGGATCTATCAGTCTAAGCAGAAGACAATATGCCTTGATATTATTGATCATTCTTTGATTTAAAGTTGTGCACCATTTCAATTGAAAAACCAAATAACGTTTCAGGAATAAATCTAGTTCTGCTTCTGTATTGCTTTTGTATTGTTTTCTCTTTTTCCCCTTTTTTATGTCCAAGCTTGCATAATTATCTTCAATATCTTTTTGTTGTGAGAGAACGGATCCACGATCTCTTTGACTTATGGGTTCTTTTTCTTCTTGATTTCGATGCTTTTTATTCGAGGCTATCAACAAATTAATCTTTTTCTTTTCATTAATCTTTTTATTTTCACTACTATTTAAATTTAAAAGAAGTAATTTGCTTGGTATAAACCAAGGTTTTGTTTTATATGCCTTATAAAGTAACACAAATTCTGGGAAGAGCCAAAATTCCAGATTCGATATGGGGCGCTTTAGTATTTTTTCATTCATTCCCATCCAATCAAAAAATCCTTTGTGGGGGTTTGGTGAATTGGTTTCTGGAATCATAAGATAAAAAATATTTTTTTTAGAAATTATTTGAGAATTGTTAGTAGGAATTTGAGTATTTTGATTCCTATTGGTATCAATAATGATCCAGGTCTCAATATCGGCTTTTTGGCTAAGATAAAAATTGAAAAATTTCCAATCAAAGTTTTTTCTATCGGCCGATTTTTCCATATATGGAATATCAACCTGTCCTAGATCATTTTGAATAGGGATGTTCCTCAATATATCAAAAAAGGCCTTTTTAGGCCTGTTATAAGTATAATAAATTTCTTGGTTCTTATTTTCTTGAAAGGGAAATCTATAAAAAAAACATTCCGTTTTATTATCATAATTAATAAATTTATATGATAAAAGATTATATCTATAATATTTTCGAAAATTACTTTTTTCATTGGATAATAAATATACTTCCGATTTTTTTTTGGAACCAACCAATTGGTCTTTTTCATATGAATGCCGTTTGCTTAAATTTTCCTTTTTAACTATACAACGCTGGCGAACTCTATTTCGCCATTTTTCTGGTATTAATCTAGACCATCCGATCTGAGATAAATGGTATTGATAATGTCCTTTTAACCAGTTTTTCCATTGATTCGTTTCATAGCTTGGAAGTTTTTTATTTGCTAATTTCGAATGAATCATTCCTTGTCTTTCAAAAGAATCCTTTATTTTAGACTTAAGAAAAGGGGGGATTCTTTGATATTGAACAACAGATCTTACCGAGTTCCTAATTTGAATTTGTGATAATTTGTAAAATACATATGCTTGTGACACGTAGGATAAGTCATAAAAAATACGTGAATTTTCTTTAATATTACTAATATTATCAAATGGCTTTTTTATAGTCGAAATAAATGTAATTGGAGTTTTCTTTTTTTTATTAATTCTTTCTTGTTTTCTTTCATTATTGTAAATCGATTTATCAATAATTTTTTTTGTTACTTTAAGAAAAAGTTTTGTATTTATTCTGGGAATATTAATGATAGATAAAAATAGATCTGTGTAGATTTTTTCAATGAAAATTTTAAAAAAAGGGGGGAATTTATAGATTAATCGAGCATTTCTTCTTTTTAATATTTGCCATTTTTCGAATCTTTTAGCATTAGAATTTGTTTTGTTAGGACTAAGATTATTTATTCTTGGAGTTACTTTTTTTTTCTCTTTTGAGATTCTTTTTATTTGATTTCGAATTTTACTTGTTCTATCAGCGAGATCCTTCGTTTTTTTTTCCGTCAATGAATAATTTGACGAACTCGGAGATGCAATTTGATTAAATGATTCGTGAATTATCTGATTGCTTATCATGGAATCTTTTTCTTCTTTAATTTCGCTTAATTTATATACTTCTCTTAATCTAAATAATAGAATTGGATTTACTTTTGAAAATTCTTTTATTATTTTTTTTATAAAAATAACACCTTCGAT